AGAATCAAAAAATGGGTTTCACCTTTAAGCATAAATCAAACTTCTAAAAAAAAAAACACGGATCCATTTTGGATAAATAAGATTCATGCTATACTTCTTACTACTGATTATCACGAAATTGAACAGACACTAGATACATTCCATATAAAAATAAAATCATTATCAAAAGAAAAAGAACTGTCTTTATTGACATTGACAGAAGATGAACAGGGAAATATCGATTCCAAGGATCGAGTCAAAATTTTGAAATTTTTATTCAATATAGTTATAACTAATCCCAACAATCAAACAATTAGAAAAAAATCTATTGGAATAAAAGAAATAAGTAAAAAGGTTCCTCGATGGTCATATAAATTAATCGACGATTTAGAACAACAGGAGGGAGAAAACGAGGCAAATTTAACAGCGGAGCATGAAATTCGTTCAAGAAAATCCAAGCGCGTAGTGATTTTTACTAATAACCAGGCAAACGCCGATACTTATACTAATACCAAGGATGCTAATGATCCTGATCAAACAAACGAAGTGTCTTTGCTACGCTATCCGCAACAATCGGATTTTCGTCGCGACATAATAAAGGGTTCCATGCGTGCTCAAAGACGTAAAACAATTATTTTGGAACTGTTTCAAGCAAATGTGCATTCCCCACTTTTTTTGGACAGAGTAGACAAACCCCTCTTGAAACTAATATCTCGAAATTGGATATGTAAAAACAAAGAATCACAAATTTCTGATTATATAGAAAAAAAGATCGAGAAAAAAAACGAGGACAAAAGAGAAAAATACAAAAGAGAAGAGAAAATGCGGATAGAAATAGCAGAAGCCTGGGATAGCATTTTACTTGCTCAAGTAATAAGGGGTTTCGTGTTAATAACCCAATCAATTCTTAGAAAATATATTATATTACCTTCATTGATAATAGGTAAAAACATTGCCCGTATGTTATTATTTCAATTTCCTGAGTGGTCCGAAGATTTTAAGGATTGGAATCAAGAAATGCATGTTAAATGCACTTATAGTGGTGTTGAATTATCTGAAACAGAATTTCCAAAAAATTGGTTAACAGAAGGTATTCAGATAAAGATCCTATTTCCTTTTTGCCTGAAACCTTGGCACAGATTTAAACTACAACCCTCTCATAAAGATCCAATGAAAAAAAAGAAAGGTCAAAAGAATGATTTTTGGTTTTTAACAGTTTGGGGAATGGAAACTGAACTACCTTTCGGTTCTCCTCGAAAACGGCGTTCGTTTTTTGAGCCTATTTTAAAAGAGCTAAAAAAAAAAATAAAAAAACTGAAAACGAAATGTTTTATAGCTTTAACAATTTTAAAAGAAAGAACAAAATTGTTTCGAAAAGTCTCAAAAGAAACAAAAAAATGGATCACTCAAAGCATTCTATTTCTAAAGGGAATAGGAAAAGAACTCTCAAAAAAAAATCCAATTCCATTTTTGGGGTTGAGAGAAATATATGAATTGGACGAAACTAAAAAGGATTCGATAATCAGTAATGAGATGATTCACGAATCACCCCTTCAAATTCAATCTACGGGGTGGACAAATTATTCATTAACCGAAAAAAAAATAAAAGATCTGACTACGAGAACAAACACAATCAAAAATCAAATAGAAAAAATTATAATTATAAAAGACAAGAAAAGTGAATTTCTAACTCAAGAAATAAATATTAGTTCTAATAAAATAAGTTATCAGGATAAAATATTAGAATCATCAAAAAAAATTTTGCAAATATTAAAAAGAAGAAATATTCGATTAATCCGTAAATTCTATTTTTTTATAAAATTTTTCATTGAAAAGATATACATAGATATTCTTCTATATATCATTAATTTTCCAAGAACCAATACACAACTTGTTCTTGACTCAACAAAAAAAATGATTGAGAAATTCATTCACAATAATGAAGCAAATCAAGAAAGAATTAATAAAACAACTAAAAATACAATTCATTTTATTTCAACTATAAAAAACTCACTTTCTTCACTTTCTAATGTTAGTATTAGAAATAAAAACGAAAAAGCTTTTTGTGACTTATCCTCCCTCTCACAAGCCTATGTATTTTACAAATTATCACAAACCCAGGCTATTAGTTTTTATAAATTAAAACCTATCCTTCAATATGATGGAACATCTCGTTTTCTTAAAAATGAAATAAAAGATTATTTTGAAGAACAGGGAGTATCTCATTCCAGATTAAGACATCATTATGGGTTAAGACAGAAAATCTTTTGGCATTCTGGAATGAATGAATGGAAAAACTGGTTAAGGAGTCGTTACCAATACGATTTATTTCAGAGTAGATGGCTTAGATTAGTACCAGGAAAATGGCGAAATAGAGTCAATCAACACTATCTGGCTCAAAATAAGGATTTAACAAAATGGGATTCATATGAAAAAGAAAGATTAACTCATTACGAAAAAAAAAATGATTTTCAAGCGAATTCATTACTAAATCAAGAATATAAACTTACTCAAGGACAAAAATTGAAAAAATCTAATTTTAAAAAACACTATGGATATGATTTTTTATCATATAAATCTATTAATTCTCAAGATAAGAGGGACCCGTATGCTTATGGATCACCATTCCAAGTAAAAGTAAATAAGAGGGAAGAGATTTCTTATAATTACAACACGGATAAACGCAAATTTTTCGATACACTGAGGGATATCCCTATCCATAATTATCTAGGAGAAGACAATATCTTAGATGCTATGGGGAATTTGTCGCATAGAAAGTTTTTTAATTGGGGAATTCTTCATTTTTGTCTTAAAAATAAGGCTGATATTGAGTACTGGGTGGATACCAGTACCAAGAGTAACAAAAATATTAAGGCTGGGGTTAAGAATTATGAAATAATTGATAAAACGGACCTTTTTTATTTCACAATTTTTCAAGATCACGAAAGCAACCCATCCAATAAAAAAGGAAGCCCGTTTGATTGGATGGGAATGAATGAAGAAATACTAAGTCGGCCTATATCGAATCTGGAACTTTGGTTCTTCCCAGAATTTGTGCTGCTATATAATGCATATAAGGTTAAACCATGGATCATACCAATAAAATTACTTCTTTTAAATTTTAATGTAAATGGGAACATTAATAAAAATATTATTGAAAATAAAAAAAGGGACCCCCTTATAGCACCGAATACAAAAAAAATTATTGGATTAGAGAATCGAAATCAAGAAGAAAAAGAACCCATAGGTGAAGGGGATTTTGTATCAGATCCACAAAAACAAGAAAATTTAAAATCCGTTCTCTCAAACCAAGAAAAAGATGTTGAAGAAGATTATGGCAAATCAGACATAAAAAAACGTAGAAAGAAAAAGCAATACAAGAGTAACACGGAAGCAGAGCTTGATTTCTTCCTAAAAAGGTATTTGCGTTTTCAATTGAGATGGGATGATTCTTTATCTTTAAATCAAAAAATAATCAATAATATCAAAGTATATTGTCTCCTGCTTAGACTGAAAAATACAAACGAAATTGTTATATCCTCTATTCAAAGGGGAGAAATGAATCTGGATATTTTGATGATTGAGAAGGATTTAACTCTTAGAGAATTAATGAAAAGGGGAATATTGATTATCGATCCAGTTCGTCTGTCGGTAAAAAATGATGGACAATTTATTCTATATCAAACTATAAGTATTTCGTTGGTTCATAAAAATAAACACCAAATTAATCAAAGATACCAAGAAAAAAACTCTATTGATAAAAAGAATTTTGATGAATCTATTGCAAGACATCAAAAAATGACTGAAAATAAAGACAAAAATCATTATGATTTATTTGTTCCTGAAAATATTTTATCCCCTAACCACCGGCGAGAATTGCGAATTCGAATTTCTTTTAATTCAAGGGATAAAAATGGTATGCATAGAACTCCAGTCTTTTTAAATAATGTAAAAAACTGTGGTCAAGTTTTGACTAAAAACAAAGATCTTGATAGTGAGAAAAAGAAACTAATTAAATTAAAGTTCTTTCTTTGGCCCAATTATCGATTAGAAGATTTAGCTTGTATGAATCGCTATTGGTTTAATACTAATAATGGCAGTCGTTTCAGTATGGTAAGGATACATATGTATCCGCGGTTGAAAATTCGTTAATGGTCCATTTTCCCATATATTATGTACCGTGCCGGGTATATGAACACAAATAACAAACAAATAGATGGGCACACGGATTGTCTTACATTTCATTCTGATACATGATACTAAACGAACTTAAAATCATTGTGTAGATCAAAATGACTGGTATTATTATTACTGATCAGTAAAATTCACATTCAAAAAAAGGGGGAGAGAATATTTTGTTTTATGGTAAAAAATTCATTCATCTCAGTTATTTTTCAAGAAAAAAAAGAAGAAAACAGGGGGTCCGTTGAATTTCAAATAGTTAGTTTCACCAATAAGATACGAAGACTTACTTCACATTTGGAATTGCACAAAAAAGACTATTTATCTCAGAGAGGTCTACGCAAAATTCTAGGAAAACGTCAACGACTACTGTCTTATTTATCAAAGAAAAATAAAATACGTTATAAAGAATTAATTAGTGAGTTGGATATTCGGGAATCAAAAAACCGTTAATTTGCAAATTTTGAATTATTTGAATTAAATTAGTCGATTTAGTAGATTTTTATTTTGATGTACTTCTTTTCGTTTTCAACAATTCATGTAAGAATGAATCGAGGAAAAACTTATGAATCTATCAGCTACAAAAAAAGACCTTATGATAGTCAATATGGGACCTCAGCACCCATCAATGCACGGTGTTCTTCGTCTCATCGTTACTCTAGATGGTGAAGATGTTGTTGACTGTGAACCAATATTAGGTTATTTACACAGAGGAATGGAAAAAATTGCGGAAAACCGAACAATTATACAATATTTGCCTTATGTAACGCGTTGGGATTATTTAGCCACTATGTTCACGGAAGCAATAACCGTAAATGGACCAGAACAATTGGGGAATATTCAAGTCCCTAAAAGAGCCAGCTATATCAGAGTAATTATGTTGGAGTTGAGTCGTATAGCTTCTCATCTATTATGGCTTGGACCTTTTATGGCAGATATTGGTGCACAGACACCCTTTTTCTATATTTTCAGAGAAAGAGAATTAGTATATGATCTATTCGAAGCTGCCACCGGTATGAGAATGATGCATAATTATTTTCGTATCGGAGGAGTGGCGGCCGATCTACCTTATGGCTGGATAGATAAATGTTTGGATTTCTGCGATTATTTTTTAACAGGAATTGTTGAATATCAAAAACTTATTACGCGAAATCCTATTTTTTTAGAACGAGTTGAAGGGATAGGCGTTATTGGTGCAGAAGAAGCAATAAATTGGGGTTTATCCGGCCCAATGCTACGAGCATCCGGAATCAAATGGGATCTTCGGAAAGTTGATCGTTATGAGTGTTACGACGAATTTGATTGGGAAATCCAGTGGCAAAAAGAAGGAGATTCATTAGCTCGTTATTTAGTCCGAATCAGTGAAATGGCGGAATCCATAAAAATAATTCAACAGGCCCTGGAAGGAATTCCGGGGGGTCCCTATGAGAATTTAGAAATCCGATGCTTTGATCGAGAAAGGGATCCAGAATGGAATGATTTTGAATATCGATTCATTAGTAAAAAACCCTCTCCCACATTTGAATTACCGAGACAAGAACTTTATGCGAGAATGGAAGCCCCAAAGGGAGAGTTAGGAATTTTTCTGATAGGGGATCAAAGCGGTTTTCCTTGGAGATGGAAAATTCGCCCGCCGGGTTTTATCAATTTGCAAATTCTTCCTCAGTTAGTTAAAAGAATGAAATTGGCTGATATTATGACGATACTAGGTAGCATAGATATCATTATGGGAGAAGTGGATCGTTGAAATGATAATTTATACGACAGAAGCACAAGATATCAATTCTTTTTACAGATTGGAATCCTTAAAAGAGGTCTATGGGATCATATGGATGTTGGTCCCTATTTTGACTCTTGTATTGGGAATCACAATAGGTGTACTAGTAATTGTATGGTTAGAAAGAGAAATATCTGCAGGAATACAACAACGTATTGGGCCTGAATACGCCGGTCCTTTGGGAATTCTTCAAGCTCTAGCAGATGGAACAAAACTGCTTTTCAAAGAGAATATTCTTCCATCTAGAGGAAATACTCGTTTATTTAGTATTGGACCGTCTATAGCAGTCATATCAATTTTACTGAGTTTTTCAGTAATTCCTTTTAGCTCTCGCCTTATTTTAGCCGATCTCAATATCGGTATTTTTTTATGGATTGCCATTTCAAGTATTGCTCCCGTTGGACTTCTTATGTCAGGATACGGATCAAATAATAAATATTCCTTTTTAGGTGGTCTGCGAGCTGCTGCTCAATCGATTAGTTATGAAATACCATTAACTCTATGTGTTTTATCAATATCTCTACGTGCGATTCGTTGAAATAGAAACTTTTTTTTCCCTATTCCTTTCATTCTAGAAAATAAGTTGAATGGATTGAATAGATATCCTCGTTTTATATTATCCTTCAGTTCAGGTTGATAAACAAAATTAGATAGTTATATATGAGTGAAAGAAAGCAGCTTATAAATTCGCAGTAAATAAAAAAAAAAAATGGAATCTCATTTCCTATGTACAAAAGTTAAGTGGAAGAAAACGTACGCGAAAGAAGTCTTTACCCCAAGATGGGTTGATTAGTCAATCTAGCTTGAAGCGGGCTCAAAAGATCAACCGTATAGAGTTTTAGCTATCCTTTGTATGGTCCCATACATGTATTGCTAAACAAACGGGGGATTGAACAAAAAAATGAGTGGATGGTTAGGAAAACCAAAATACACAAAGGATTAGTAATGGAGATTATGTAAATTATATAAAAAGAGACTTCTGGATAACATAAAAAGAATACTAATTGGGGCTTTAAATTCGTAGAAATGACTAGGCAGTACTCCCCACGATTCCGGTCCAGAGTATGCTCCTATCCGCCGATTAAAGTAATGACTATCAGGAACGAAAAAATCCTTTACTATATTTTTAGTTTTAGCCCCCATTCGTGGTTTTCTCAGATCCGAAAGAAGAATAGGAACGAAAAAGAAACAATAAAGAATAAAAAAGAAATCTTTTTTTATTCTTTCTTTCATATATATAGAGACCTAATCCGTGTCATGATTTATGAACTAAGGTAATGTTTCATTTTTTTCGTAATCGAAAACAATGGGTTGAAATATCGATTGATATTCTACAAGAAGTATTTTATTAAAGGCTTAAGTTATTACTCAACAAATAAAAATTGAAATTATTAACGGGCGAGATCAATTCAGAAGCACTTTTTTTATTCTTTCAGAATATAGCAGACAGAATTCCATTGGTATAATTTTGGACCTTCCAATCCATTTTTTCTGTATCTATTCTACAACCATACGAAGATAAATAATACGGATTCGGTCCTTAAATTTATTTGTGACCCACGAGGAGCCGTATGAGGTGAAAATCTCATGTACGGTTTTGGACTAGCGATGGAAACAGTTATGTTATCATCGACTATAATTATCTAACAGTTCAAGTACAGTTGATATAGTTGAGGCGCAATCAAAATATGGTTTTTGGGGATGGAATTTGTGGCGTCAGCCAATAGGGTTTATCGTTTTTCTAATTTCTTCTCTAGCAGAATGTGAGAGATTACCTTTTGATTTACCAGAAGCCGAGGAAGAATTAGTAGCAGGGTATCAAACCGAATATTCAGGTATCAAATTTGGTTTATTTTACGTTGCTTCCTATCTAAATCTATTACTTTCTTCGTTATTTGTAACAGTTCTTTACTTGGGGGGTTGGAATATTTCCATTCCGTACGTATTTGTCCCTGAGTTATTTGAAATAAATAAAATGAATGGAATCCTTGGAACGACAATTGGTATCTTTATTACATTAGCTAAAACTTATTTGTTTTTGTTTATTTCTATCGCAACACGATGGACTTTACCTAGGTTAAGAATGGACCAATTATTAAATCTTGGATGGAAATTTCTTTTACCCATTTCTCTCGGTAATCTATTATTAACAACTTCTTTCCAACTTCTTTCACTGTAAAGAAAAGAAAAAAAAAATATGAGATTCATGGCTTGGTTCAAACAAGAGAAAGAAATAAACATCAAATTATTCATAGATATTCACGATATGTTCTCTATGGTAACTGGGTTCATGAATTATGGCCACCAAACGGTCCGAGCCGCAAGGTACATTGGTCAAGGTTTCATGATTACCTTATCCCACGCAAATCGTTTACCCGTAACTATTCAATATCCTTATGAAAAATTAATCACATCAGAGCGTTTCCGCGGGCGAATTCATTTTGAATTTGATAAATGCATTGCTTGCGAAGTATGTGTTCGTGTATGCCCTATAGATCTACCTGTTGTTGATTGGAAATTTGAAACGGATATTCGAAAAAAACGATTGCTTAATTACAGTATTGATTTCGGAATTTGTATATTTTGTGGTAACTGCGTTGAGTATTGTCCAACAAATTGTTTATCAATGACTGAAGAATATGAACTTTCTACTTACGACCGTCATGAATTGAATTATAATCAAATTGCTTTGGGCCGTTTACCAATGTCAGTAATTGACGATTATACAATTCGAACAATTTCGACTTCGATTCAAAAAAAAAAACTGAGTAAGTAAACCTACTATTCTATTAAAGATAAATTACCAATTCTTTTAAGGTTCCATTTTGGTTTAAGTTAAAAGAAAGAGTGTTTGGTTTGAATTAAAAAAAAAGAATGAGGACTTTGTTCAATAAATAAAAATTCAATTACAAACTAACTGGTTGATAAGAATTTCGGATTCATTTTTCTTTTAAATCTCTTAATATATTCGTAATTATTTCGAAATATATAGTTTCAAATTTCAAAAAAATACCCTTTTCTTTTGAACAAACAAAAAAAGAATCAAAAACGAAACTGTCCAATAATTGTACTTAGAGTAATTCCCACCTAATAGATTAGTATTTTATTCAATTAGGAACGTATCATAAAAAAAAATTCCTGGTCGAGTCAATAAGATCATGAAAAGCATTTCGATTTATTTATTTCTTATTTTACACAGAATGGATTTGCCTGGACCAATACACGATTTTCTTTTAGTTTTTCTGGGATCGGGTCTTATATTAGGGGGCCTGGGAGTGGTATTACTTCCCAATCCAATTTATTCTGCCTTTTCATTGGGATTGGTTCTTGTTTGTATATCCTTATTGTATATTCTCTCAAACTCTCATTTTGTAGCTGCTGCCCAACTCCTTATTTATGTGGGAGCCATAAATGTTTTAATCCTATTTGCTGTGATGTTCATGAATGGTTCAGAATATTCTAAAGATTTTAATCTGTGGACCGTTGGGAATGGCCTTACTTCGTTGGTTTGTACAAGTATTCTTGTTTCGCTAATTACTACTATATTAGATACATCATGGTACGGGATTATTTGGACTACAAGATCAAACCAAATTATAGAGCAAGATTTGATAAGTAATAGTCAACAAATTGGAATTCGTTTAGCAACAGATTTTTTTCTTCCATTTGAATTCATTTCAATAATTCTTTTAGTTGCTTTGATAGGTGCAATTGCTGTGGCTCGTCAGTAATAAATCTTTCTAACTAGGAATAGCAAGCAATCAAAATGAAACTTTTTTATGTCTTATCGCATCTATTTTCTTTGAATTCTATTTGAATATTGCTCGTGTATAAAATATAAATTCGTTTATTCGATATATTTCCAATATATTCTTTTTGTTAGATTCTAGTCAATCAAATCCGTTGAATTATTGTTCATATTAAAATGAATCGAAATTGATAAGGAGTTGGTCAATGATGCTCGAGCATATACTTGTTTTGAGTGCCTATTTATTTTCTATCGGTATTTATGGATTGATCACGAGTCGAAATATGGTTAGGGCCCTTATGTGTCTTGAACTT